TTTCAAAAGAAGTACTTCCATTTCGTCTGTGACTCTGAATTGAATAAGAAACGAAATCAAGAAGAAGAATAAAAAGAGCAATTCGGGACAAAGCAACGGACGAAGTAAAGTTGTGGGACTTCACATCAGAGTTCTGAGTTACTTCGCCTGGATCAATTTTAGTGATGGAATAATTTAATTCTAATTCATTGGTTGCTTGTATCATTAACCATTTCTTTATTTTGGTGCGAGGAACTTATAATGAATCCACTGGTTTCTGCTGCTTCCGTTATTGCTGCTGGGTTAGCCGTTGGACTTGCTTCTATTGGACCTGGAGTTGGTCAGGGTACTGCTGCGGGCCAAGCTGTAGAAGGTATTGCGAGACAACCCGAGGCGGAGGGAAAAATACGAGGTACTTTATTGCTTAGTCTGGCTTTCATGGAAGCTTTAACAATTTATGGACTAGTTGTAGCATTGGCGCTTTTATTTGCAAATCCCTTTGTTTAATCTAATCCTAGAAATCTAAAGAAAAATACATATTTTTTATTCCCCTGTCCTTCCCGTCCAAGAGTTCACTCCTACAATTCCTTATTAGTTAAGATAATGTCCAATTTCCGGGAAGGACAGATTTGGGGTGGGGGTGTTCGCATATCACCATTTCTTAGAGAATTATCATCATTCGTAGTCGAAATTGAAAAAGTCAAATCCAGTTCTACATAGAAGAGATTTTTGACGCGGTTTAGCAATAAAATATAGGGGGGGGCGAAGTGATACAAAAAGAACTCTGTTTGCCTTTTTATTCTAGGGAGATCATATGAAAAACGTAACCGATTCTGTCGTTTATTTGGGTCACTGGTCATCCGCCGGGAGTTTCGGGTTTAATACCGATATTTTAGCAACAAATCCAATAAATCTAAGTGTAGTGCTTGGTGTATTGATCTTTTTTGGAAAGGGAGTGTGTGCGAGTTGTTTTTTTTCAAAAAAGGGGCTGGATCGGACCAGCTGCACCTCTTTGTTATAACTAGAAAAAGTGCATAATCCCACGAATTACTTCTGAATAACTTAAGAAATCATATGGAAGAACCATAGCATTTCGTGAGTTTTTGGTAAATCTATTTTGATTCTCTATGAACCAATAAAGTAGGTCCAATAGCATGGTTAAAGCGAAACCGTTTGAAATCCGGCGCAGCATGGTACTCTTTCTACCACTATGTTAATACAAGGATGGTTTTGACTATATTGGAATTTTTTTCGATATATAACACTCATGTCGATAAACTAATTTGAACCATTTATTGGAAAAATGAGTGTTTCACTCACTTTTTATCCAATGCTGACGTGATGGGATGACCTATGTATAAAATACGGTAAGAAGCTTTTTTGGATAAAAAAAAGAAACAACTTTGCTGACAATTACATATACATATTTTTTTCTGTGGTTAGAAGAGTCCTCCGAATATTCTAGTCTTGGATTAGCGATCTGGTTCAATATTTTGCGTTTCAAATATGAACAGAAAAAAGAGGATAGGCTCATTCCATTCAACAAAAAATAGGGGATCATAAATAAGAAAGAGTTGGACTATTTGAGCGTGAGAGCCAAATGAATCGAAAGATTCATGTTTGGTTCGGGAAGGGATCGTGAAAGTTTTGAAATGAATGGAAAGAAAATCCACTTTCATTAAATGATTTATTAGATAATCGAAAACAGAAAATCTTGAATAGTATTCGAAATTCAGAAGAATTACGTGAGGGGGCTATCGAACAGCTGGAAAATATACGAGCTCGTTTACGGAAAGTGGAAATGGAAGCTGATCAGTTTCGAGTGACTGGATACTCTGAAATAGAACAAGAAAAATTCAATTTATTAAATTCAACTTATAAGACTTTGGAACAATTAGAAAATTACAAAAATGAAACCATTCATTTTGAACAACAAAGAGCAATTACTCAAGTGCGACAACTCATTTTTCAACAAGCTTTACAAGGGGCTCTAGGAACTCTCAATAGTTGTTTGAACAATGAGATACATTTACGTACTATCAGCGCGAATATTGGCATGTTTGGGGCGATGAAAGAAATAACTGATTAGGTTTTCTACTGTAGGCATTAGTTTTTTTTTGCTCTAAAAAAAGTATTAAGGAATACTTATGGTAACCATTCGGGCCGACGAAATTAGTAATATTATCCGCGAACGTATTGAGCAATATAATAGAGAAGTCAAGATTGTAAATACCGGGAGCGTACTTCAAGTAGGCGACGGAATTGCTCGTATTCATGGTCTTGACGAAGTCATGGCAGGCGAATTAGTAGAATTTGACGAGGGTACTGTAGGTATTGCCTTGAATTTAGAATCCAATAATGTTGGTGTTGTATTAATGGGCGACGGTTTGAGGATACAAGAAGGAAGTTCTGTCAAAGCAACAGGAAGAATTGCTCAGATACCAGTGAGTGAGGGTTATTTGGGTCGTGTTATAAATGCTCTAGCTAAACCGATTGATGGTAGAGGCGAAATTTCCGCTTC